TCTACCGTATCTTTTGTTTCATTTCTTCTGGAACAATCACAAAAACTTTTTTGATTATGGATCTACTACCAGAAATTCAATGCGTAATCTCAGCATTCAATGTGTATTCCTGAATAATCTAATTTTTCAATTATTCAACCATTTCATTTTACCAAGCTCCACGTTAGCCAGATTAGTCAACATTTATATGTTTCGATGCAACAACAATATTTTATTTTTCACAAGTAGTTTTGTTGGTTGGTTAATTGGTCATATTTTCTTCATGAAATGGGTTGGATTGGTATTATTCTGGATACGGCAAAATCATTCTATTCGATCTAAATATAATAAGTATCTTGTGTCAGAATTGAAAAATTATATGGCTCGAATCTTTAGTATTCTCTTATTTATTACCTGTGTCTACTATTTAGGCAGAATGCCGTCGCCTATTGTCACTAAGAAACTGAAAGAAACCTCAGAAACGGAAGAAACGGAAGAAACGGAAGAAGGGGGAGAAAGAAAGGAAGAAAGCGATGTAGAAACAACTTACGAAACGAAGGAGACTAAACAGGAACAAGAAGGATCCAACGAAGAAAACCCTTCCCTTTGTTCGGAAGAAGAGGAGGATCTGGACAAAGATGAATTGAACTTTAAAGAGGCACGCTATCAAGATAGCCCGGTTTACGAAGATTCTGATCTGGAGACCCATCAAGATAATTATCAAGATAATTGGAAATTGGGAAGACTGAAAGAAATGAATATTAATAAAAAGTTGTGGGTTGAAAAAGTTGAAAAGACTTTTCTTACTTTTTTTTTCGATTTTAAACGATGGAATCGTCCATTACGATATATAAAAAATGATGAATTAGAAAATGCTTTACGCAATGAAATGTCACAATTTTTTTTTTTTACATGTAAAAGTGATGGGAAACAAAAAATATCTTTTACATATCCACCCAGTTTATCGACTTTTTCGGAAATGCTAGAAAGAAGAATTTCTTTTTATATCGATGACAAAGATCTTTCTATTTCTAATTCTTGGATTAATACCAATGAAAAAAAAAAGTGCAATTTGAACAATGAATTGAGAAGCCGAATCCAAATTTTAGAAAAAAATGGGGGATTTCCTAGTCTGGATATGCTTGAAAAAAGAACCCTAATATGCGATAAAAAAAAAAAAAAAAAATGTTTGCCGAAAGCATATGATCCTTTTTTCAACGGACCATATCGAGGAATGATAAAAAAATTAGATTCAAGTACAATTATGAATCCTTATACAGATACAGAAAATTTAGAAGAAATCTTTTTGATGAATAAGATTCATGATCTACTTCTTAATAATTCCTTAGAACTCTATCGTAAATATTTTTTGAACTCTACAGAAGAAAAAGAAATTTATTCAGAAAATAAAGAAAAATCTTTACAATTTGTATTTGATGTAATTACAACACATACAAAAGATCAAAAAATAATGAAAAATAAATCTATTGGAATTAGAATAGAAGAAGTAACTAAAAAGGTTTCCCAATGGTCATACGAATTAACCGAGGATTTTGAAGAAGAGGAAGAAGGATTTTCAGAAGAAGATAATGGGATTCATTCAAGAAGAGCCAAACATGCCATAATTTATGAAGATGCTGATCCAAATAGTGATGAAACAGAAGAGATAACTTTGGTACGTTACTCCCAACAATTTGATTTTCGTCGCAATTTAATCAAAGGATCGATGCGCGCTCAAAGACGTAAAACAGTTATTTATAACCTTTTACAAGCAAATTTAAATTCCCCACTATTTTTGGATCGGCTAGACAAAACATATTTTTTCTTATTTTTTGATATCAACGAAATGAAGAATCTAATTTTTAGAAATTGGATGGGGATAAAAAAAGAATCAGAAATTAAAACTGAAAGTTTTGAAAATGAAGATACAAAAAAAAAAAACAAGAAAGAAGAAAGAGAAGATCAAAATGAAGAGTTAGAAAGATCAGAAATTTTGGATAACCTTATATATACTCAAATAATAAGAAGTTTTACGTTAATCATCCAATCTTTTATTAGAAAATACATGATATTGCCTTTATTAATCATAGCTAAAAATATTTTCCGTATTTTATTATTCCAAGTCCCGGAATGGCACAAGGATTTTAAGAAATGGAATAAAGAAAAATATATTAAATGCACCTATAATGGTGTTCAATTATCAGAAACAGAATTTCCCAAAGATTGGTTAACGGACGGTATTCAGATAAAGATTGTAAATCCTTTCCGTCTAAAACCTTGGCAAAAATCTAAGGTACGATCTCACCATAGAGATAAAATGAAAAAAAAAAATCAAAAACAAAATTTTTGTTTTTTAACACTTTGGGGAACGGAAACAAAACTTCACTTCGGTTCTACCCGAAAACGACCTTTTTTTTTAAAATTTAAACCCATTTATAAAGAACTCAAAAAAATAAATAGAAAGATGAAAAATAAATTTATAAAAATTATAAAATTTTTAAATAAAAAAAGAATTATAAAAGAAAAAACAAAATGGGTTCTCAAAATAATTCGAGTTATAAAATTAATAATAAAAAAACTGGATAAAGTAAATCCAACTTTATTATTTGAATTTAAGAAAGAAAAAATATATGAACCGAACGAAAACGAGAAAGATTTAAAAATAAATAATAAGATTATTCGTGAATCGTCCGTTATAATTCGACCGATGAATTGGTTAAATTATTCACTAATAGAAAGAAAAATGAAAGATATTTCTGATAAGACAATCAAAATAAAAAATCAAATTGAACAAGCCGCAAAAGAAAAGAAAAAAAAAGAGATAATTAGAATTTCTGATAATAAAATATTGGAATCACATAAACATCTTTGGAAAATTTTTAAAAGGCAAAATATTCGATTAATGCGTAAATCACACTACTTTATCAAATCATTCATTGAAAAAATATACATAGATATTTTGCTATGTTCCATTACCTTTTCTAAGATCAATGCAGAACTTTTCTTTGAATCAACAAAAAATATCTTTAATAAATCCATTTACAACAATAAAATAGATCAAAAAAAAGAAGAAATTGATGAAACAAATCAAAATAAAATGAATTTGATTTTGACTATAAATTTTTTTTTTTCAAATACTTATAATACTGAAAAAAGGAATAAAAATTATAATATTTTTTTGAACTTATCTTCCATGTCCCAAGCATATGTATTTTATAAATTATCACAAACCCAATTACTTAACCAATTATTTAATAAGTATCACTTGAGACCTATACTTCAATATCAAGGGAATTATCCCTTTTTTAAGGATAAATTAAAAGACTTTTGTATGATACACGGAATATTTCATCCCAAATCAAGACATAAAAAAATTCATACATATGTAATGAACGAATGGAAAAACTGGTTAAAAAGTCATTATCAATATGATTTATCTCAAAAAAAAGGGTCTCGATTAGTACCTAAAGAATGGCGAAATAAAATAAATAAACATCATATTATTAAAAAAGATGAATCGATTGAATTGGATTTCTATAAAAAACTTAATTTTATGAAAAAAAATGACTATGCAGCAAATTCATTTATGAGTCAAAAAGAAGACAAATGGAAAAAACATTACAGATATGATCTTTTTTCATATAAATACATAAACCCCCTTAATTCATACATTTATGAATCAACATTAGAAAGAAAAGGGACCCAAGAAATTCCATATCATTTTACTACAGTAAAACCTGAATCATTTTATGTATTGGTAGGTATACCTAGTAATGATTATCTAGAAAATATAGAAAAAGAATATCTTATTGATAGGAATACCGATTTGGATAGAAAATATTTTGATTGTAGAATTCTCAATATTTTTTTTAGAAAAAATCTTGAGATATGGACCAATGCAGATATTCGCAGAAAGATTGATAAAAAGGTTAAGACTGAAATTAAGAATTTTAATATTAATAAAAGTAATATGATTCATCAAGAGATCAAACCATACAATCAAAAATGTCTCTTTTTTGATTGCATGGGAATGAATAAAAAAAGGTTCTATGATATCGCATCAAATCATGCCAATCTAGAACCTTGGTTCTTTCCAGAACTTGGGCTACTTTTTGATGTATATAAGATTGAACCTTGGATTATCCCAATAAAATCACTCTTTTTAAATTTTTATACAAATGAAAAAAGTCAAAACATCAACATAAATCCAAAGATAAATCCAAAGAAAAATCTTCATATATTATATAAAAAAAAAAAAGATCTTAATAAGACCAATAAGGAAATGGAACTAGATTCCATTTTAAAAAACTCTTTACTTTTTCAATTAAAAAGGACTAATCTCTCGAGTGAAAAAATAGTGAAAAATATAAGGACACTTTGTATCCTACTTGGAGTAAAAGATCTAAAGGAAGCTGCTATATCCTCGGTTCAAAAAGATGAAATAAATCTAGAAGAAATATTTATTAAAAATGACTCAGTTCTTAAAAATTTAATAAGAAGGGGAGTATTTATTATTGAACCAATTTGTCTATCTATAAGAAGGGACGGAAAATCTATTATATATCAAACTATAGATATTTCGTTGGTCGATAAGACGAAACACCAAACGAATAATAAATACACAAAAAAAAGATATATTGAAAAAAGGGAGTTCGAAAAATCCATTGTACGGCACAGCAACATATTTTTTATCGGAGACAAAAATAATTATGATTTCCTTGTTCCTGAAAATATTTTATCTCCCGTACGTAGGAGAGAGTTTCGAATTCGAATTTGTTTCAATTCCGAAAATTGGAATGTTGTGGATAAAAATCCAAGATTTTGCAATAAAAACAAAATAAGAAACTATGGTAAAGTTTTGAATAAGGACAAGCATATTAATACAGATGAAAAAAATTTGATGAAATTAAAATTGTTTCTTTGGCCCAATTATCGATTAGAAGATTTAGCTTGTATGAATCGCTATTGGTTTGATACCAATAACAGCAGTCGTTTCAGTATGTCAAGAATACATATGTATTCACAATTCAGAATAAATTAAATTCCAATGAAAATGAAAGATTTTATAGTGGATTTCCTCAATATTGTGTAATATATTCGGTAGATAAAAGCCTCAATATATACATTCTATAAAATTAGAATATATAATGCTGATTTTTGCTTTTATAGTATATCAAATTTCACTAGGAGGATCGTAATCCCTTTAAGTAAAAAGAATGGAAATTGTTCTCTTTCGTAAATACATATATATAAGATCCAAATTCAATTTAAAATTGAATTTGGATCAAATATACAAATATATAAAATAAAAACTAATTACATAAACAAAAAACAAATGAGTATATGAATAAAATAAATCAAATTTTGATGTATACTAGATAAAAATAACTAACATAATAAATACTATTATTTTTCCTGATCGGTAAAATTAATAGAAAAGACAGATAAAAATATTAATTTATGGTCAAAAATTCATTAATCTCGGTTATTACACAAGAAGAAAAAGAAAAAAATAGCGGGTCTGTTGAATTTCAAGTATTCAATTTCACCAGCAAGATACAGAAACTTACTTTACATTTAGAATTGCACAAAAGGGATTTTTTATCGCAAAGAGGTCTACGAATAATTCTGGGAAAACGTCAAAGATTATTAACTTATTTTTCAAAGAAACATAAAGTGCGTTATAAGAAATTAATGGATAAATTAGATATTCGGGAACCAAAAAATCGTTAATTTAATTTGAATTTTTTCTTTTAGTTTCTTATTTTTATCATTGTTATTTTTTGTTTTTTAATTCTTTTTTCTTAGTTCAGTTATTAGCATTATATTTTTCATTTTAATAAATTCATGAAATAAAGAATTAAGGAAAAAAATATGAATGTACCGGCTACAAGAAAAAATTTCATAATAGTCAATATGGGCCCTCACCACCCATCAATGCATGGTGTTCTTAGGCTGATCGTTACTCTGGATGGTGAAGATGTTATTGACTGTGAACCTATATTAGGCTATTTACACAGAGGGATGGAAAAAATAGCGGAAAACCGAACAATTATACAATATTTGCCTTATGTAACACGTTGGGATTATTTAGCTACTATGTTCACAGAAGCAATAACAGTAAATGCACCAGAACAATTGGAAAGTGTTCAAGTACCTAAAAGAGCCAGTTATATCAGAGTGATTATGCTAGAGCTAAGTCGTATAGCCTCCCATTTGTTATGGCTTGGCCCTTTTATGGCCGATATAGGTGCACAGACTCCCTTTTTCTATATTTTCAGAGAGAGAGAGTTTATATATGATCTATTCGAAGCCGCCACAGGCATGCGGATGATGCATAATTATTTCCGCATCGGAGGAGTAGCTGCGGATTTACCTTATGGATGGATAGATAAATGTTTTGATTTCTGTGATTATTTTTTAACAGAAGTTGTTGAGTATCAAAAACTTATTACGCGAAATCCCATTTTTTTGGAACGAGTTGAAGGAGTGGGTATTATTAGTGGGGAGGAGACAATAAATTGGGGTTTATCAGGACCAATGTTACGAGCTTCTGGAATCCAATGGGATCTTCGTAAAGTTGATCGTTATGAGTGTTACAATAAATTTGATTGGGAAGTCAAATGGCAAAAAGAGGGTGATACATTAGCTCGTTATTTAGTACGAATCGGTGAAATGGAAGAATCCATAAAAATAATTCAACAGGCTTTAGAAGGAATTCCTGGAGGACCTTATGAAAATTTAGAAACACGACGATTTCATACGACAAAGAATTCCGAATGGAATAACTTTGAATATAGATTTCTTACTAAAAAACTTTCACCCAATTTTGAATTGTTAAAACAAGAACTTTATGTAAGGGTAGAGTCTCCAAAAGGAGAATTAGGAATTTATTTAATAGGAGATAGCAGTGTTTTCCCCTGGAGATGGAAAATTCGTCCACCTGGTTTCATCAATTTGCAAATTCTTCCTCAGCTAGTTAAAAGAATGAAATTGGCTGATATCATGACGATACTGGGTAGTATAGATATCATTATGGGAGAAGTTGATCGTTGAAATGATAATTGATACGACAGAAGTACAAACTATTAATTCTTTTTATAAATTAGAATCCTTAAAAGAAGTCTATGGACTCGTATGGATTTTTGTGCCCATTTTAACCCTTGTCTTAGGAATCACAATGGGGGTATTAGTCATTGTGTGGTTAGAAAGAAAAATATCCGCAGCAATACAACAACGTATTGGACCTGAATATACCGGCCCATTAGGGATTCTTCAAGCTTTAGCGGATGGAACCAAACTACTTCTGAAGGAGGATATTCTTCCATCTAGAGGAAATATTCGTTTGTTTAGGGTGGGGCCTTCTATAGCGATTATATCAATTCTACTAAGTTATTTAGTAATTCCTTTTGGATATGACCTTGTTTTAGCTGATCTCAGTATAGGTGTTTTTTTATGGATTGCCATTTCAAGTATTGTACCCATTGGTCTTCTTATGTCAGGATATGGATCAAATAATAAGTATTCCTTTTCAGGCGGTCTACGAGCTGCAGCTCAATCAATTAGTTATGAAATACCATTAACTATATGTGTATTAGCAATATCTCTACGTGTGATTCGTTGGAACATGAACCTTTTTATCTATTTTCTAGAAAATAGATAAAAAATGAATTTCAATTTAAATAAAATAGAAATATAATGAAATCTGTAAATATGAAAAAGAAAGAAATTGAAAGTCTTGAACAAATATCTTTCTTTTTTTTATTCAACATTTAAGTTCGATGAGTTAAACCAGATAGTTATATGAGTAAAACAAAACTGCTACCCAATTTGCAGTAAAAAAGAATCTCATTCCCTAGAGTATAAGAAGGAAATTGAAATAAACATAAGTTGTTGATCCCAAGATTTAAATTTTTTGATTAATCGTCATATCTTGAAGCGGATGCAAAAGATCAACAGTAAAGTATTTATTAATATACTGGGGATCAATCAAAAAGAAGTGGGCAGTTAGGAACACCAAAGTACGCAAAGGATAAGTAATGGAAATAATGTAAGGTAATAAAATAAGGGAGTTTTTGCATAAAACTTTGCATAAAATGAATCATAATAAGGGCTTGAAGTTGGTAGAAATAATCAAGCAGTACTTCCCCACGATTCCGATCTAGAGTATGCTACTATTCACTGATTAAAGAAATAACTATCAAGAACGAATTAATCCTTTATTTTCTTTGATTTTAGTTTTGAGTTTTCAGAAAGAAGAACAGGAACAAGACAAATAGAATGCAATACAATAATAGAAGAAAAAGTTAATAATAATGATTCATTAACTAATGCCCAATTATTTATATTTATGACGAGCATTTAATTGAAGGATTAAGTTATTGCTGAATAAAGAGAAATTTTAGAAATTCTGATTATATCATTATAAAGGATGAGATCAATTCGGAAGTGCTTTTTCTTATTCTAGCAGACAGAATTTTATTGGTCATTGATCAAATTGTGGACTCTTCAACCCACCAAAGTATCTTTACATTCTTTGAAATTCTATAGAATCCAAGGAAAGCAATTAGTCCTTACCTCACATTTATTTGTGGCCATAGAGGAGCCGTATGAAGCTTAGGTTTCATGTACGGTTTTGGAATAGCGATTGGAGCAGTGATGTTATAATCGACTATAATTATCTAATAGTTCAAGTACAGTTGATATAATTGAGGCACAGTCCAAATATGGTTTTGGGGGATGGAATCTGTGGCGTCAGCCCATAGGGTTTATAGTTTTTATAATGTCTTCTCTAGCAGAATGTGAAAGATTACCCTTTGATTTACCAGAAGCGGAGGAGGAATTAGTAGCAGGTTATCAAACCGAATATTCAGGTATAAAATATGGGTTCTTTTATCTTGCTTCTTACCTAAATCTATTAGTTTCTTCATTATTTGTAACAATTCTTTACTTAGGTGGGTGGAATTTTTACATTCCATACATATCTATTACTGAACTTTTTGGAATAAATAAAATGTTTAGAGTCTTTGTAATAGCAATCGGTATATTTATTACATTAGCTAAAGCTTATTTGTTTCTGTTCATTCCTATCACAACAAGATGGACTTTACCTAGGATGAGAATGGATCAGTTATTAAATCTTGGATGGAAATTTCTTTTACCTATTTCTCTAGGTAATCTATTATTGACAACTTCTTCTCAACTTGTTTCACTATAAAACTCTCAAAAAACTAAGAAATGAAGATAAAACAATAATGATATTCGATATTCATAACTTATCTCAATTAAGAGAAAGAAAAATAAATTTTATTCATGGATATCTATAATATGTTCCCTATGATTACTGGGTTCATGAATTATGGCAAACAAACAATACGAGCTGCAAGGTACATTGGACAAAGTTTCATAATTACCTTATCCCATACAAATCGTTTACCTGTTACTATTAAATATCCTTATGAAAAATCAATCACATCAGAGCGTTTTCGCGGTCGAATTCACTTTGAATTCGATAAATGTATTGCCTGTGAAGTATGTGTTCGCGTATGTCCCATAGACCTTCCTATTGTTGATTGGAAATTTGAAAAAGATATTAATAAAAAACAATTGCTTCATTATAGTATTGATTTTGGAGTCTGTATATTTTGCGGTAACTGCGTCGAGTATTGTCCAACAAATTGTTTATCGATGACCGAAGAATATGAACTTTCTACTTATGATCGTCACGAATTGAATTATAATCAAATTTCTTTGGGTCGGTTACCAATGTCAATAATTGTAGATTACACAATTCAAACAGTTATGGATTCAACAACTAAAATGAAAAAATAAAAACCCCTTGGTTAAAGAAAGATTACCTATTACTAAGATTTGGTTTGGAATCAAGTAAGATTAGCCAAATAACTTTATTTTATCTATATGATTTTTTTTATTCAATTAGGAAGGTATCATATAAGAAAATAGTCCCTTTCCTGGCCCCCTTAGTAAGGTCATGAAATATTTTTACTTATTTATTTTTCTTTTCTTTCATAATGGATTTACCTGGACTAATACATGATATTCTTGTAGTCTTTTTGGGATCAGTTCTTATATTAGGAGGTCTAGGAGTAGTATTACTTATGAATCCCATTGATTCTGCATTTTCGTTGGGATTGGTTCTTATTTGTATATCCTTATTCTATATTTCATTGAATTCCTATTTTGTAGCTGCCGCACAGTTCCTTATTTATGTGGGAGCCATTAATATATTAATCATATTTGCTGTTATGTTCATGAACGGTTCAGAATATTCTAATGATTCCTATTTGTGGACCATTGGAGATAGGATCACTTCACAGATTTGTATAAGTATTTTTTTTTCATTAATGACTATTATCTCAGATACCTCATGGTATGGAATTTTTCGTACTACAAAATCAAATCAGATTATAGAACAGGACTTAATAAGTAACGTTCAACAAATTGGGATTCATTTATCCACAGATTTTTATCTTCCTTTTGAACTCATTTCTATAATTCTTTTAGTTTCCTTGATAGGCGCAATTACTATGGCTCGTCAATAATATAATAAGAAATAAGAACTTCTATTTTGAGAATTCAAAGAATGAAAAAGAATTCAAATTTAATATCTTTTATTTAAATCTACCGTGAATATGCTCTTTTATCCTGTAATTCTTCTATTCTATTCAACTTAATTGGTTGAATTTTTGTTCATATTGAAATGAATCAAGATTGATGAGGAATTTGTCAATGATGTTAGAACATGTACTTTTTCTGAGTGTTTCTTTATTTTCTATCGGTATCTATGGACTGATCACAAGTCGAAGCATGGTTAGAGCACTTATGTGTCTTGAGCTTATACTGAATTCGGTGAATATGAATCTCGTCGCATTTTCTGATATGTTTGATAGTCGTCAATTAAAAGGAGAAATTTTCTCAATCTTTATTATAGCCATTGCGGCTGCTGAAGCAGCTATTGGGCTAGCTATTATTTCGTCGATCCATCGTAACAGAAAATCAATTCGTATCAATCAATCGAATTTGCTGAATAATTAGTCATAATTCTTCTATGTTAAAATAGACAGAATCTAAAGAAATAAGAATTAAGATCTTTATATTAATCTAAAAATTTCATAAAATGAACATGAATTGAATTCATATGTCATATTTTATTGTTATTTAAAAATAAATCAAAGTATCTTGGCCTTTTCTCATAAACATATTTTAAAATATATTGATTATTCAAATTTTGATAAATCATTGATTCATCTGGTAGAAAATATAATGATTTATATCATTATACCAGATTGAAATATTTTGTGTTCAAAACTTAAATTTATAGACCCAATGTCACATTCAGTAAAAATTTATGATACATGCATAGGGTGTACCCAATGTGTTCGAGCTTGTCCCACGGATGTATTGGAAATGATACCTTGGGATGGATGTAAAGCTAAGCAAATTGCTTCTGCGCCAAGAACCGAGGATTGTGTAGGTTGTAAGAGATGTGAATCCGCTTGTCCAACGGATTTTTTGAGTGTTCGTGTTTATTTATGGCATGAAACAACTCGCAGCATGGGTCTTTCTTATTAATATGTGACAAAAAATTCCGCTTGAATCATTTGATTCCTCTTTACCGACAGAGGCCCGTACTCGAGAAAAGAAAATATCTTATTCTTCTCCCGAGCACGGGGTTTTCTGGTAAAAATTTATCTTGTCTTTACCACGAGTTATTTTCCTTGGTTAACAATACTTATTGTTTTGCCCATATTTGCAGGTTCTTCAATTGTCTTTTTACCCCATAGGGGAAATAAGGTGTATAGGTGGTATACTCTATGTATATGTATCCTAGAGCTCCTTCTAATGACCTATGTCTTTTGTTATCATTTTCAATTGGACGATCCATTAACCCAATTGAAGGAGGATTTTAAATGGATCAATCTTTTTGATTTTCACTGGAGATTGGGAATCGATGGACTTTCCATAGGACCCATTTTGCTGACAGGATTTATAACTACTTTAGCTACTTTAGCAGCTTGGCCAGTCACTCGAAATCCGAAATTTTTCTATTTATTAATGTTGGCAATGTATAGTGGCCAAATAGGATTATTTTCTTCTCGAGACCTTTTGCTTTTTTTCATCATGTGGGAATTAGAATTAATTCCTGTTTACTTACTCTTATCCATGTGGGGAGGAAAAAAACGCCTGTACTCGGCTACAAAGTTTATTTTGTGCACTGCAGGAGGTTCCATTTTTCTCTTAATAGGAGTTCTAGGTATGGGTTTATATGGTTCCAATGAACCAACATTAGATTTAGAAAAATTAACTAATCAATCATATCCTACAGCATTGGAAATAATATTCTATTTTGGTTTTCTTATCGCTTATGCTGTCAAATCGCCGATGATACCCCTACATACATGGTTACCAGATACCCACGGGGAAGCACATTACAGTACATGTATGCTTTTAGCTGGAATCTTATTAAAGATGGGAGCATATGGATTGATTCGGATCAATATGGAATTATTAGCTCACGCTCATTCTAGATTGTCTCCCTGGTTAGTGATAGTAGGAATAATACAAATCCTTTATGCAGCTTCAACCTCTCTCGGTCAACGCAATTTAAAAAAACGTATTGCCTATTCTTCCGTCTCTCATATGGGTTTCATAATTATAGGAATTGGTTCTATAACTAGCATGGGACTCAATGGAGCCATTTTACAAATGCTCTCTCATGGATTGATTGGTGCTTCACTTTTTTTCTTAGTAGGAACCTGTTGGGATAGAATAAATCTTGTTTATCTCGAAGAGATGGGGGGAATATCTATCCCAATGCCAAAAATATTTACCATGTTTAGTAGTTTCTCGATGGCTTCTCTTGCATTGCCCGGAATGAGTGGTTTTATTGCAGAATTATTAGTCTTTTTTGGAATAATTACCAGCCCAAAATATCTTTTAATGCCAAAAATGTTAATTACTTTTGTAATGGCAATTGGAATGATATTAACTCCTATTTTTTTATTATCTATGTTACGTCAGATTTTCTATGGATACAAACTCTTCAATGTTCCAAACTATAATTTTTTTGATTCTGGACCACGAGAACTATTTGTTTCGATCTGTATGTTTCTACCTGTAATAGGAATTGGTATTTATCCTGATTTCGTTCTCCCATTATCGGTTGACAAGGTACAAGTTATACTATCTAATTATTTTTATAGATATTAATTTTATATATTTTTAATATGTAAAATTTTAATTTATTGGAAATAAAGTCTTATAATTCTTTGACTTTCATATTTTCACAATTCTTCGTTGTAGAATGAAAAAAAAAGAAGAGTGAATTAGAATTATAATGAGATACATCTAGAGTTTTTGAGAACCATTTGAATAATTCCCCCATTCAAACGGTTTTCAAAAACTCCCATAAATTTTCATTATGTATCAGACAATGTTTTTATGTATTCGTAATATAGTTTCTTTTCTTTAATTAGATATTAATTGGAATGAACCATAACTATGGAACCCGATTCCTAATAGATTGATCCCAAAATAGCATATCCAAATTAGGATAAATCCTATAGAAGCCATAAATGCCGAATTTGTGCCTTGGTCTTTAAATTTTGGATTTGTTCTAGTATGTAAATAAATTGCAAATATGGTCCAAGTAATAAATGCCCAAGTTTCCTTAGGGTCCCAATTCCAATAAGAACCCCATGCTTCATTAGCCCATACTGCTCCAGAAAGAATGCCTATGGTTAAAAAAGTAAACCCTAAACTAATGATACGATAACTCCAATAGTCTAAACGCTGAATTAATTGATATTTGTAAAAATTTTTCAATGAGATAAAAGAAGTCTTTTTAAAGACACTCCCCTTTTCGTTTAAATATTCCATCTCACCAAAGAAACCAAAGAAAAGTGACTTCCTTAAACTGAAAAAATTCTTGTTTTTAAAAAAAAAATAGATGTTTTTTCGAAATGTAATCACTATAAGAGCAACTGATAATAACGATCCACATAAAAGAGCTGCATAGCTCAATAGCATCATACTAACATGCATCATTAACCACTGAGATTGTAGAGCAGGTACTAATATTGCGGGTTGATGTATTTCAGTTGAAAGACCTGACGTGGCGAAACCTTGGGTAAAAATAGCACTTGGTGCAGTTATTGCACTTAAATTATTTTTATGATTCCCGAGATATGAAATCCTATGAATAATAAAGAAACTCCAAGAAAGGAAGATTAATGATTCGTATAAATTACTTAAAGGAAAATGTCCCGAAGAAATCCAATGAATAACTAAAAACCCCGTTATAGATAAAAAAGTAGCTATCATCCCTTTTTCTGACGAATGGCGTAATCCTTCAATTTCGTAGACTAATAAGTTAATCAAATGAATAATAATCACAATTGAGATGATTGAAAAGGAAATATGAGTTAATATATGTTCTAAGGTTACAAATATCATCAACATAAAAAGGGTCCCTATTAAAGAATTGAAATCGGGGATTAAAATATTATATTAGATCTATTGTGTCTATATTATTTATTTATTATTATATATGCCGCCACTCGGACTCGAACCGAGATGCTCTAGCACTGCTTCCTAAGAGCAGCGTGTCTACCAATTTCACCATGGCGGCTTACCTGAAATAATAATAGTAAATTCATGTTGAATTGTCGAGATTCAATAGAGTTGGAAACAGTAAAAAAAGATGCATTTACATTTATATGGAAATGTTCAATATCAATAATACTTATTAAGTATCTTCATAAGTTCAGTTTTTAAAATCAATTTTTATATACTAGAAACCTAGCTTTTGTTAATCCAGAGTTTTGTTCTCAGTCATCAGTCAAGGTATAAAATTTATAATTTTTTTTAGTTTAATTTATTTATACTCTAACTTAGAACCTCATTCACTTTATATTTTATATTTATATTATTAATATAAAATATGAATATTACATTATCCAAATATAAAAAAATATATATATAATAAAAAAAATAAAAATTTATTTGTTTATTTAAATAAAATAAAATATAATTGTTTTAGAATATTTTTTTATTTCTTTTACTATTTAATTTATTTTTCTTTTATTCTTTTTTTTATTGTTTCTTGTATATTCTTAAATAAAAATATGCTCTTATATTATTGAGATAAATTTCTGAAATAAGTATAGATAATGAATAATAAAGAATAATTTTTTTTTATATGTCTTTCACATACAACGATAAAAATGAGTCACCTATTTTTTAATGGCAGTTCCAAAAAAACGTACTTCTATATCAAAAAAGCATATTCGTAAAAATATTTGGAAAAAAAAAGGCTCTTTAGCGGCAGTAAAAGCTTTTTCTTTAGCTAAATCTGTTTCCACCGGACAGTCAAAAAGTTTTTTTGTCGCACAAAAAAAAGTCTTGGAAAAATCTTAATTAACATGTATCAAAGAACTTATAATTTTCTATTTTTTTAATTGGAAGACAAATAATGAAAATTTCATAATGTTTTTTATTTGTATTTAACTTTTCCATATTAGTCCATATTAGTTAAATTAGTTAAAGCCAGGTAATATTAAAAATAATAATCTTTCTGTTTACTGGATTTAAAGTACTCAGTATTGTGTATTTTATTTTTTTATAGTCTTTCTATTTATTAAAATTTATATTGATTTATATTGAATTCGTGAGATGATTTTTTATTTCTTCATAATTGTGCTTTTCAAAATATAAAAGTACAATTATGATATACAACAAAGAATCTGAATATTTCATTATGTTTTATACTAAGGTGTTAGGTCTCTAAATAATTGAAAAAAAAAAATAAATAAAAAATTTAAAAATATTAAAAATAGAAGAATATACAATATTTATCAAAAATAGAATTGTACATAAATATAATGTAATGTAAAGGTAAAATAAAATTATTCAAAATAGAATATGGTTTCATATTGTTTCAGAAAAATCTTTTTTTTTTTCTAGAGTTGAAAGTTAGTTAATAACTAAACAAAAAACTTAACTAATTCTTTGATCATATTATTTGACCAGCTCATTTCAACTCTTATTTAAAAAATTTGATAAAACAACAAATCAGAATTCCAATATTTAATCTTTTTCATATCTTTTTTTTTTTTTTTATTTTAGTTTTATTATTGTTTTGTATGTTTTTTTTTTTCAAAAGAGATTTTAATTGGTGAATTTATAAGAAAAAAAATAAAAATTTGTTTTATTATGGAATATACACATAAATATGCATGGATAATACCCCTTTTTCCGCTCCCAGTTACTATGTCAATAGGATTTGGACTTCTACTTATTCCGACAGCAACAAAAAATATTCGTCGTATGTGGGCTTTCCCAAGTGTTTTACTGCTAAGTCTAGCTATGTGTTTTTCGGCCAATTTGTCTATTCAGCAAATAAACGGAAGTTTGACCTATCAATGTCTATGGTCTTGGATCATCAATAATGATTTTTTATTAGAGTTCGGATACTTGATCGATCCACTTACTTCTATTATGTCAATACTAATTACTACTGTTGGAATCTTGGTTTTTATTTATAGTGACAATTATATGTCTCACGACCAAGGATATTTAAGATTTTTTGCTCATATGAGTTTTTTTAATGCTTCAATGTTGGGATTAGTTACTAGTTCCAATTTGATACAAATTTATATTTTTTGGGAACTCGTGGGAATGTGTTCGTATTTCTTGATAGGTTTTTGGTTCACACGACCCGTTGCAGCAAGTGCTTGTCAAAAAGCTTTTGTAACTAATCGTATAGGAGATTTTGGTTTATTATTAGGAATCTTGGGATTTTATTGGATAACTGGTAGTTTCGAATTTCGGCATTTATTCCAAATAGTGAATACCTTGATCCATAAAAATGAGGTCAATTCTTTCTTTGTTACTTTATGTACCTTTTTATTATTTGTCGGTGCAATTGCTAAATCCGCACAATTCCCCCTTCACGTATGGTTACCTGATGCCATGGAAGGTCCCACTCCTATTTCGGCTCTTATACACGCTGCTACTATGGTAGCAGCAGGTATTTTTCTTGTAGCTCGGCTTCTTCCTCTTTTCATAGTTATACCTTACATAATGAATATCATTTGTTTAGTAGGTATAATAACAGTGCTTTTAGGAGCTACTTTGGCTCTTGCCCAAAGAGACATTAAAAGAAGTTTAGCTTATTCTACAATGTCTCAATTGGGTTATATTATGTTAGCTTTAGGTATAGGTTCTTATCGAGCTGCTTTATTCCATTTGATCACTCATGCCTATTCTAAAGCTTTATTGTTTTTGGGATCTGGATCCATTATTCATTCAATGGAACCTATTGTTGGATATTCACCAGAGAAAAGTCAGAATATGGTTCTTATGGGAGGTTTAACAAAATATGTTCCAATTACAAAAACTACTTTTTTTTTAGGTACACTTTCTCTTTGTGGTATTCCGCCTCTTGCTTGTTTTTGGTCTAAAGATGAAATTATTCACGATAGTTGGTTGTACTCGCCAA